AAAAATCACTCCATAAAAAAAGGCAGTGTGATAAAGCATCAACATCAATATATTAAAACGAAATAAAATTGAAACTATGAAATAAATAATAAAAATAATAAATAAATATTAAATATTTATATAAATAATAATAAATAATCTAATCAATATAAATAAATTTATAGATAATATAGATATTATCTATACTAAATACTAATAAGCTAATAAGATAGATAAATAAATCATAAAATCATAAATAAATAATAAGAAAAAAATAAGATAGAAAAGGATATAAATAATAGAAAATAGAGTAATAATTGAATCGAGCTTCGGGTTAAGAAAACTGAGAAGATTGACTCGGAAACAAATAACCGATTTTGTTGGTAGCTCCATTGCAGAGTTCAGGCCTAAGCATTAATGGAGAAGCTATGGGAACGATGGAACCTGTGACTACATAGGATTTATTTGATTGAAAAATAATCAATCCTAATGATTCATTGGGTAGGATGGCGGAATGAACCAAGAATAAATGGATTTCTTCTGAATGGTCATGAAATGACCCTACAAATAAAGGAGAAAAGAGTCAATATTCGCCCGCGTACCCTTTTGTTTTATATTTATTTTCTTTATTATTATTTTAATTATTATTATTAATTATTATATTATAATTATATATTATAATTATATTTTTTTTTTAATTTATTTTTCATTTATTGGATTACTATTGGGATGATTCAATAGAGGTAAAGTTAAATACTTTAGAAAAATTTATAAAAGTAAAAGAAATAAGCATTATCTATAAACAAACACGTCTAGTTATATATGCAGCTCCCTATGTAACAAACTCAATATACTATTCAATATAAATATAAAAAAATTAGAATTAATATATTATTAATTTTGATAGAATGAAATACATGTGTATATGTAAAATTATTGAATAATTTCATTCGCGAGGAGCTGGATGAGAAGAAACTCTCATGTCCGGTTCTGCAGTAGAGATGGAATTCAGAAGCAACCATCAACTATGACCCCAAAAGAACCCGATTTCGTAAACAACATAGAGGTAGAATGAAGGGAATATCTTGCCGAGGCAATCATATTTGTTTCGGAAGATATGCTCTTCAGGCACTTGAACCTGCTTGGATCACAGCTAGACAAATAGAAGCAGGGCGAAGAGCAATGACACGATATGCACGTCGTGGTGGAAAGATATGGGTACGTATCTTTCCCGACAAACCTGTTACAGTAAGACCCACGGAAACACGTATGGGTTCGGGGAAGGGATCCCCCGAATATTGGGTATCCGTTGTTAAACCGGGCCGAATACTTTATGAAATGAGTGGAGTATCAGAAACTGTAGCTAAAGCAGCTATGAAAATAGCTGCATGCAAAATGCCTATACGAACTAAATTTTTTATTTCTATTTTAGGATCAGTATAGGTAAACAAAAGTAAGTAAAGGTGTATTGAGAATGAAAAAACACCCGAATATTTTTTTATCTCTGGACAGACAATATTTATTTTTTCCCTTGTCCCTTGCATTAAAATAAGAGATTAAAAAAAAATGATATGATTCAACCTCAGACCCTTTTAAATGTAGCGGATAACAGCGGAGCTCGAGAGTTGATGTGTATTCGAATCATAGGAACTGGTAATCAACGATATGCTCATATTGGCGATGTTATTGTTGCTGTAATCAAAGAAGCAGTGCCTAACATGCATCTAGAAAGATCAGAAGTAATTAGAGCTGTGATTGTACGCACGTGTAAAGAACTCAAACGCGACAATGGCATGATAATACGATATGATGACAATGCAGCGGTTATCATTGATCAAGAAGGAAATCCAAAAGGAACTAGAATTTTTGGTGCGATTGCTCGGGAATTGAGACAGTTGAATTTTACTAAAATAGTTTCATTAGCACCCGAAGTGATTTAGTCTTCTAAATCAGACTAGTAGGTTAAAATAGGACATACTAGTTTATATATTTCTATTCTATTATTTTTTATATTTCTATTCTATTATTATTATATATTCTTAATATATTTAGAATAGTACTTATTAGTACTTATTCTAATAGTACTAGAATTACTAGAATATTAATATTCTATTCTATTATTCGAGTATTTATATTTTATATATTATTTCGAGTTAAATATTCTAATTATAATTTATAATTAGAATCTAATTATAATATAATATTATAAATACTATCCTATTTCTTATCCTATTTCTAGTTATATCTATAGTATAGATATAGAATAGAATATAGAATTTAAATTATATAAATTATAGAATTCGAATATCTGAAATAGATCCGATTAGTAGATCGTGTCTCATGCATATACTTTTAATTTTAAAATAAAAAAAATAAAACAAAAAAAAACATGTTTATTATATAAAAATGAGGAGGCACCGATAACTATAGTTCGTCATGGGTAGGGACATTATTTCCGATATAATAACTTCTATAAGAAATGCTGACATGGATAAAAAGGGAAGTGTTCAAATAGCATCTACTAATATCACTAAAAATATTGTGAAAATACTTTTACGAGAAGGTTTTATTGAAAACGTTCGAAAACATCAAGAAAGTAAAAAAAAATTCTTGGTTTTAACCTTACGGCATAGAAAGACTAGGAAAGGGAATAAAATAATTTTAAAGCGTATCAGCCGACCCGGTCTACGAATCTATTCCAACTATCAACGAATTCCTAAGATTTTAGGCGGAATGGGGATTGTAATTCTTTCTACTTCTAGAGGTATAATGACAGATCGAGAAGCTCGACTAGAAAAAATTGGAGGAGAAATTTTGTGTTATATATGGTGATTCTCCTGCGGTACCTTAATACTCTCTCGAACTTACTATCTCTAAAATAGAGAGGAGAAGTGAATTATAGAACTCTTCCTCTAGTAGTTGATACTTAAAGGGGGTTATCTGGAATGAAAGAACAAAAATTGATTCATGAGGGTTTAATTACTGAATCACTTCCCAACGGTATGTTTCGAGTTCGGTTAGATAATCAAGATCTAATTCTAGGTTATATTTCAGGTAGAATCCGGCGAAGTTTTATACGTATACTACCCGGAGATAGAGTAAAAATCGAAATGAGTCGTTATGATTCAACCAGGGGACGCATAATTTATAGACTTCGAAAAAAAGATTCGAACGATTAGATCATTCTTTTAAACATCCCTCTCGTAGGGGTATAATTTGAAATTTAAAAAATTAAATAAACTGATTAAAAAAAAAATAGATTCAGAATGAAGGTAAGGAATAAAAAATATGAAAATAAGGACTTCTGTTCGTAAAATTTGTGAAAAATGTCGCCTGATCCGTAGGCGTGGGCGAATTATAGTAATTTGTTCCAATCCGAGACATAAACAGAGACAGGGATAATTCTTCTCAAGTTCTAAATAAAGAACTTTCTAAAAAAAAAAAACCCATGTCCATGTAAAAAGAAAGAAAAAGGATCCGTTTTCATATAAAATGGATATTCCCGTATCTTTATGTATATTTCTGATTCTTCCTTATTTTTTTTATTCTTATGAATATGAGATAATAAAATATGACAAAACCTATAGCAAAAATTGGTTTACGTAAGAATGCGCGTATTGGTTCACATAAGAATGAACGTAGAATACCGAAAGGAGTTATTCATGTTCAAGCGAGTTTCAACAATACTATTGTAACTGTTACAGACGTACGAGGTCGGGTAGTTTCTTGGGCTTCCGCGGGGACTTCTGGATTCAGAGGCACAAGAAAAGTAACACCTTATGCTGCTCAAGCAGCAGCACAAAATGCTATTCGTACAGTAGTGGATCAGGGTATGCAACGAGCAGAAGTTATGATAAAGGGTCCAGGTCTCGGAAGAGATGCGGCATTACGAGCCATTCGTAGAAGCGGGATACTATTAAGTTTCGTACGTGATGTAACACCCATGCCACATAATGGATGTCGCCCCCCTAAAAAAAGACGTGTGTAGAAATAAGAATTCAAGAGATTCCAAGAGAAATAAATAATTCAATGATCCGATCCAATAATCATAAAATAAAGAAAATAAAAATGGTTCGAGAAGAAGTAGCAGGATCCACTCGAACACTACAGTGGAAATGTGTTGAATCAAGAGTAGACAGCAAGCGCCTTTATTATGGTCGTTTCGTTCTGTCCCCGCTTATGAAAGGTCAAGCCGATACCGTAGGTATTGCCATGCGAAGGGCTTTACTTGGAGAAATAGAAGGAACATTTATCACACGTGCAACATCTGAGAATGTGCTGCACGAATATTCTACGATAGTAGGTATTGAAGAATCAGTACATGATATTTTAATAAATTTGAAAGAAATTGTATTGAAAAGTAATCTCTATGGAGTTAGGGACGCATCCATTTGCGTCAGAGGTCCAAAATACATAACCGCTCAAGATATCATCTCACCACCTTCTGTAAAAATAGTTGACACGACACAGCATATAGCTAACCTGACAGAACCAATTGATTTGTGTATTGAATTACAAATCAAGAGAGATCGCGGATATCGTATGAAATCTACAAACGAATCTCACGATGGAAGTTATCCTATAGATACTGTATCCATGCCTGTTCGAAATGCGAATCATAGTATTCATTCTTACGGGGATGGGAATCAAAAACAAGAGATACTCTTTCTAGAAGTATGGACGAATGGAAGTTTAACTCCTAAAGAAGCACTTTATGAAGCTTCTCGTAATTTGATTGATTTATTGATTCCCTTTCTACATGCAGAAAAAGAGGACATGAATTTCGAGGAAAATGAAAACAGATTGAATCTACCCCTTTTTTCCTTTCAAGACAGATTCACTAATTTCAAGAAAAACAAAAAACGAATTCCATTGACATGTATTTTTATTGACCAATCAGAATTGTCTTCCAGGGCCTATAATTGTCTCAAAAGGTCCAATATACATACATTATTGGACCTTTTGAGTCATAGTCAAGAGGATCTTATGAAAATGGAATATTTTCGCATAGAAGATGTAAAACAGATATTGGGCACTCTACAGAAGCATTTTTCAATCAATTTACCTAATAAAAAGTGTTAATTTAAAATCCGTTGGAATTCAAAAAATTTTATTTTTTATAAAGAAAAAAGAATAGAATGAGTTTTGAATCTACGGTACGATCCATATATTTGGATATATGGGGATCATAATAAGATTATAAGATTGATTCATGTATCTAGGGAAGATCCAGAACCGGATCCTCCTTAGATACCTATGTCGTGGCATTTCACGGGTTAATCAATTTTTAAAAGACCTAAAGTTAGGGATTTCTCAATAGGCAATGTTGCTCCAATACCTAACCAAAGAGCTACTGCAGTACCGATCAAAAAGACTGTTGTAGCTACTGGACGACGAAATGGATTTTGGAATTTATTGACATTCTCCAAAAAGGGTACTGTCAATAATCCTATTGGTACTGAAACCATTAAAAGAACACCCAATAACTTATTTGGTACTGTGCGAAGTATTTGAAATACGGGAAAGAAGTACCATTCGGGTAATATTTCCAACGGAGTTGCAAATGGATCTGCCGGTTCACCAATCATTGACGGCTCTAGAACTGCTAAGCCCACATTACATGCAATAGTGCCTAGAATTACTACTGGAAAAATATATAAAAGATCATTGGGCCATGCGGGTTCTCCATAATAATTATGCCCCATCCCCTTAGCCAATTTAGCTCTTAATACAGGATCATTCAAATCAGGTTTCTTTGTTATTTGGATAGGTGAATTCTTAAGGATCCATCCCCCAAAAGAACCGGACACGAAAATTTTTTATCATCCGGCTCGAGCACAAGAATCAAAAGAATGACAGAAATAGATCCATAGAACATAAATGGGTCCATAGAGAATCTATATTTCATATCATACATATCTACATAATACATATATAATGTAGAATGACTCTATAAAAGATTTATGAAACTCTATTTTCCCGAGTTGCAACGATTCATTGCTCATTGCAAAAAATTAAGTTCTGGCAAGGAAATGCTCAATATCCAAGTAGGCTTACAAATTGGATCATGATCAAGTGCTTTTTGGATTATCTCATGTCTTTTGTTTGCTATTTATCCCCACAAAATATCGATTTTATTACATACAACAATACAAAGTTTTTACTTGTTATTAATAAAGTCTAGCCTCTGTTCTTCCTTAGATCCCTTATTTAACTCCGATAGTATCATAGATCAGGGTCGATGCAAAGGAAATGAATGCATCTCCATACTATAAATTAGATTAGTATCAAATCAAATTAATCAAATATACTATCTATCTGCTATCTGCTATCTAATATATAATTACTAATAATTTATAATTATAATAATAATAAATAAATAAAACAAAGTGGAATAGATAGAACATTGGATCATGCCACATCAATTATTCTAGGGATCTTACGGAGCCTGTTCATGCATAACATGATTCGGGTATGATCATAGAATAGATTCTCCTCAAGCGAACCGGCCTATCCTATGCTACATTAGGGGTATTGACGTGATGGTTGGATGCGGAGACACGTTGGGTTGTGAATTCCAACGTGGCGGATAAAATCATATATCCACATGGACCAATCAATAGTTCAAGTCACACACTCCCATAATCCATCCTCTTTTAGTAAAATATACTTCAACTATTCATAACATCATAACAATACTTCAGAGTTGAAGAGAAGTATCCAAATAACATGCCTTATTTTTTCAATAATCCATATTTGTTTTGTAGCAATGAGATATTTTTGTTCCTCCCCGATATGATAAATTACAAATATATATGATCCGCCTTTTCTATAAAGGACCCGAAATGCCTTGCTTACGTATCATTGGGAAGTGCATTAACATAAATACGGCAGTAAGAAGAGGTAATACAAAAGTATGTAAACTATAAAAACGAGTCAAAGTGGATTGGCCCACACTAGCGCTTCCACGTAATAATTCTACCAAGGGTGATCCTATTATAGGAATAGCTTCAGGCACGCCTGTTACGATTTTTACTGCCCAATAGCCAATTTGGTCCCGAGGTAAGGAATAACCAGTTACGCCAAAAGATGCGGTCAATACAGCCAGAACCACCCCTGTAACCCAAGTTAATTCGCGGGGTTTTTTAAACCCACCCGTAAGATACACACGAAATACGTGCAAAATCATCATTAGAACCATCATACTTGCTGACCATCGATGAACTGATCGAATTAACCAACCAAAATTGACCTCAGTCATTATGTATTGAACAGAGGAAAAAGCCTCTGTAACAGTTGGACGATAGTAAAAAGTCATAGCAAAACCCGTAGCCACTTGTACTAAAAAACAAGTAAGCGTAATACCGCCTAGACAATAAAATATGTTGACATGAGGAGGAACATATTTACTAGTTATATCATCTGCAATCGCTTGAATCTCGAGACGTTCCTCGAACCAATCATATACTTTATTGAGATAGGTAACCCAATAAGGACTCCCCCCCTGAGAGCCGCATATGA